CATGAATACAGCATCTATAGGATAACTTCTGTCTTCAAAGTTATTTGACATTTTTAGACTATATCCGCGATTCCTCTCGATTTTTAATCCAATACACAAATCTATTGGTTCCGTTAAGGTAGCTATATGCTGTGTATTATCAATGATTTCCACGGAGGGCGGTAAAATTATGTCTCGAGCAGTTATATATCCGGGACCTTGGACACAAATAAGTGCGTTGCGCGTTCCATATAGATTACTTCTTAATACAATCTCGTTCAAATTCATTAAAATTTCCTGTACTGATTCTTGAATACCTACTATGTTAGAATAGTCATGTGGTATGTTCTCAGATTTTACACGTGTAATACATGTTCCTTCTATTTCGCCAAGTAAAGCTCTTCGCATCGCAATGCCTATTGTGTCGGCTTGACCTTTCATAAGTGGAGACAGAATAAAGCGTCCATAATAAAGACGCTTACTGTCTCTTCTTGATTCAACACACTTCCACTGTAGTGTCCGAGTAGATACTTTGACTTTCTCTCGAACCATAGTAATTTTATTTGATCAGATCCTTGAATCATTTATTTCTCTTGAAACCCTTTCAGCCTTTATTTAGTTCTATACACGTCTTTTTTTAGGGGGTCTACAACCATTATGTGGCATAGGGGTTACATCTCGTACGAAACTTAAAAGTATACCGCTTCTACGAATAGCTCGTAATGCTGCATCTCTTCCCAGTCCAGGGCCTTTTATCCTTACTTCAGCTCGTTGCATACCTTGATCCACTACTGCGCGAATAGCATTTCCTGCTGCGGTTTGGGCAGCAAAAGGTGTTCCTCTTCTTGTACCCCTGAATCCACAAGTACCCGCGGAGGACCAAGAAATCACCCGACCCCGTACATCTGTAACGGTCACAATGGTATTGTTGAAACTTGCTTGAACATGAATAACTCCCTTTGGTATTCTACGTACATTTTTACGTGAACCACTACGTGTATTTTTACGTGAACCAATTCTTAATATAGGTTTTGCCATATTTTTTCATTTCACAAGAAATATATGGATATATCCATTTCATGTCAAAACGGACTTTTTTTTTTCAGCTCCTTGGAAGTGCCTTTTCCTTTAGTAAGATTATCCTTGTCTTTGTTTATGCCTCGGGTTGGAACAAATTACTATAATTCGTCCCCTCCTACGGATTAGTCGACACTTTTCACAAATTTTACGAACGGAAGCCCTTATTTTCATAGTTGTTATTCCTTAATTCTTTGAATATATTTATTGTTGGACGAAAAAAAGGTTTCTTGATATTTTTGAATCTTGAATTGTATCTTCGTGAAAGGAATGTTGAAATTGAAAAAACCACTTACTTATTTGAATCCTTGTTATAGAGTCTAGAAAATGGCTGTCCCCTGATTAACTTATACCTAAGAACTTACTCAAATTTTTACTTTTTTTCTCCTATAGGTATACCTATACAAAAATATGTCGAATCCTTTCAGAAGCATGACCTAAAATCAAAAAAATCTTTAGTATCTAAACAAAATCGAACCATGCCGTTCGGAAGTGATTCAGAAAGAAAACTTGCATTAATTCATTTTTTTTCTTTAATTTCATTCGAGGTAAAACATCCTAAACTTTTTTAGCAGGGGTGGTATTACCCAACCCCCCCTTTTTTCACAAATCGTAAGTTCCGGATAGCCAAGTTTTATATTAGAAGGATTACCATATATAACACAAAATTTCTCCGCCGATTCTTTTTAATCGAGCTTCTCGGTCTGTCATTATACCTTGAGAAGTCGAAAGGATTACAATTCCTATTCCGCCTAAAATTCGTGGAATTCGTTGAGAGTTAGAATAGATTCGTAGACCCGGTCGACTTATTCTCTTTAAATTTAAAATCCTTTTATAGGATTCTTTCTTATTTCGTCTATGTCTTAGGGTTAAAATCAAAAAATATTGGTTGTTTTCGCGGTGTTTCCTTACGTTTTCGATAAAACCCTCTCGTAAAAGTATTTTAACAATGCTTTCGGTGATGTTAGTCGATCCTATCCGAACCGTTCCTTTTCTATTCATGTCAGCATTTCGTATAGAGGTTATTATATCAGCAATAGTGTCTTTCCCCATGATAAGTTAAAATTCCTTATTGTTCTATAATTTTGATATAATCAACATGTTCTTTTTCTTTTATTTATATATAGATATAGACGAATTATATATTAATATTTGAATTAAATTATTAATATTTGATTATTAAGGGTATATGCGTGATACACAATCTATTAATTCATTTTATTTCAATACCATTTTTTTGAATCCTATACTAACTATCGATATTTAGGTCTTATAATACCTCAGGAGCTAATGAAACTATTTTAGTAAAGTTTAATTGTCTCAATTCCCGTGGGATCGCCCCAAAAACTCGAGTTCCTTTTGGATTTCCTTCTTGATCAATGACAACTGCGGCATTATCATCATATCGTATTATCGTCCCATTGTTCCGTTTGAGTTCTTTACAAGTACGTACAATTACAGCTCTGATAACTTCTGATCTTTCGAGAGGAGTATTTGGTATTGCTTCCTTGATTACAGCAACAATAACGTCACCAATATGAGCATATCGGCGATTACTAGCTCCTATTATTCGAATACACATCAATTCTCGAGCCCCGCTGTTGTCTGCTACATTCAAATAGGTTTGTGGTTGAATCATATCATTTTTTTTTATCTCTTCTTTTAATGCAAAGGACGAAGTAAAAAAATATTATTTGTCAAAAAAAGAAAACTGATAATCTTTTTATTCTTAAATGTTATTTAGCTTTTTCATTCTATATTCCTATTCAGAAATAATGAATTGGGTTTTTATAGGCATTTTTGATGCCGCTATTGAAATAGCTTTTCTGGCTATATTTTCGGGTACACCACCCATTTCATAAAGGATTTTACCTGGTTTAACCACAGCTACCCAATACTCAGGGGATCCTTTCCCAGAACCCATACGCGTTTCCGCAGGTCTTACTGTAACTGGTTTATCTGGAAATATACGTACCCAAATCTTTCCACCACGTCGTACATTTCGTGTCATTGCTCGTCGCCCGGCTTCTATTTGTCTAGATGTGATCCAAGCGGGTTCAAGTGTTTGAAGAGCATATCTGCCAAAACAAATACGATTCCCACGAGAAGATATTCCTTTTAGTCTTCCTCGATGTTGTTTACGAAATCTGGTTCTTTTTGGGTTATAGTTGATGGTTTTTTTCTAAATTAGAAATTCCATCTCTACTACAGAACTGAACGTGAGAGTTTCTTCTCATCCAGCTCCTCGCGACTAAAAGGACTAAAAAAGCTTGTATTAAGATATAGATGTAGTTCATGATTAATAGAATTAATCATGGTAGTTTTTGAAATTTCATCTGATCTCTTCTAAATTTGTGTATGTCTTTTTCGAAATGGAATCCAAGATGAATTGTATTTATTTAAAAATAACGTAATATCATTATCTCGAATGTCGTTTTTGTTAGAGTTAGAATATTCTAACAAATCCTTATTTTCTTTTATCTTTTTAATTTTTTTTTTCGTATTTTAGTACTTTTTTTTATTTAAAAAAAAACACAAATTTTTCGCTGGCGAATATTTACTCTTTCAATATCTATTTAAGTTTGATGTTTATCCCACGAGGTCTCAGAATAAAAATCAGAATAGATACTAAAGTTTCTGGTTTATTCCGCCATCCTGTCCAATGAATTACTAAGATTTGTTTTTCAATAGGATCCTCTATATTCATGGGTTCCGTCGTTCCCATCGCTTCTTGATTAATCATTAGGCCCGAATTCTACAATGGAGCTCTTACATGAAATTTTGAATTTCATTTTTTCATTTGTTTTTGAGTCAATTTTCTCAGTTTTTATTGGCTCAAGGCTCTTAATTTTTGGTTTTCGGAACAGATTTATCTAATTATTATGAATGAATCTGTATTGATGCTTTATTACATTGCTTTTCTTACAGTGACCTCATAGACTTTCCAAATTGGAATCATATATCATTAATATTCAATTTTTTCTCTCTTTCTTTCATCCTTCCATTTATCCGCATACTTTTCGATTACCTTTCATAACTTCTAATCATATTTCTTTATTCTTTTTTTTTTTTTTGTAAAAAAAATTCAGTTGCTACAATGATATGATCAGTCTATCATATCTTGACTGATTTTTTTGGATCCAGATAATGCGAAGCAATGAGTTGCTTAGGTTATTTATTAATGCTATAGTTATTAGTTGCTGTTATAGGTAAGTTCTTTTTTCTTTTTTGTTTATCTTAATCTAATCGAATCCTAAACCAACGAGTCACACACTAAGCATAGCAATTATATCAAAGGAGTTTTGATGGAAATTTTTATTCAACCTTATAGAATTGCTGATTTTATTCTTAAACATAAAAAAGAAGACTGCAATTTTTTTTTATTACTGTTTTATTACTGTATAGTGTTATACTACATAGTTTTAGTTTTTTATCGTTGGATAAAATGTAAAGACAAATAAAGTTTTTTTATTCTTCGTCTACGAATATCCAAATTTTTATTCCTAAGACCCCATAAATAGTTCGAACTGTATAGGAACAATAATCAATTTTAGCTTCAATTGTTTGTAAAGGAACTCTGCCTTCTCTGATCCATTCAACACGTGCAATTTCTTTTCCGTCGATACGTCCTGCAATTTGTACTTGAATTCCTTTTGTATTCGCCTGTTCAGTTAATTCAATAGCTTTTTTCATTGCTTTTCGAAAAGAAACGCGATTTTTTAATTGTCCAGCTATAAATTCTGCAAGAATATTAGGATCCCCATACGGATGGGAAATTCTGGTAATAGCAATGTTGAGTTTTCTATTGACACAATTAAGTTCTTTTTGAACATTCATCTGTAATTCTTCGACTCTTCGGGGTTTATCTTCAATTAATAATTTAGGAAATCCCAGATAGATTATGATCTGGATGAGATCAATTCTTTTTTGAATTTCGATACGTG